TCCTCTTACTATAAATTTCATTGTTGCCAGTATTGACATGTAGAACGGGACTCTATCTTTATTCTCGTCCGATTAATCAGTTCTTCAAAAGATCTATCAGATTATGGAGTGAATGGTTTGATCAATGAATATTCGATTCTTTCTTCAATATGGAATCAATTGACAACAATTCTTCTCTAGTATGTATACAGGTTTATCCTTCATCTTTTCTGAAGTTTCGATAGAAGGATTCCTCTACTAACGTAAGACAATCAACTCCATTCGTTAGAACAGCTTCCATCGAGTCTCTGCACCTATCCTTTTTGATTTTCGCTTCCTGAACCTTTGTTTGTTTTCGGAAAACGTGATTTGGCTCAGGATTGCCCATTTTTATTAATTCCAGGGTTTCTCTGAATTTGAAAGTTATCACTTAGTAAGTTTCCATACCAAGGCTCAATCCAATTAAGTCCGTAGCGTCTACCGATTTCGCCATATCCCCCTTTTTGAGATGAAAATCTCATTGTGATCTCGTTCCCCTTTTTCTTTCATTTATACCGGAACCGTTGAATTCATTAGATAGATGCCAATTACTGTCTCGAAAAAGTGTTTTCTCCTCTTTGTCTTTGATTTCTTGTCTATCTTCTTTTATCTTCTATATCTATAGGAGGCTTATATTCGGTCCAATCAAAAACGATTTTATCATTTCTGTATCAGCAATTCAATATAGGTGGATACATACGCTATACATCTGCCTCTCTTCCACTCATTTACCCATGAAATTTCGAATACTTGAACGGTCGATTCTTTTCATATTAAAAAAAAGAATATTTAATTGTGATAAAAAAGAAAAATGGAAATTCTATATCGCTAGATTAATCGTTATCTTCTATAATATTTAACAGTTATTTGAAATTCTATATTCTATTCTTTAATATATATTAATATTCATTATGAATAGCGAATATGAATAGCTAAGAATTAAAATAGTATAATAGTGAATAGCAAAGATTCTAAGAGTTTATTGAATTCTTATACATGTCGAATTTATGTTATGTGAGCCTGCTTAGCTCAGAGGTTAGAGCATCGCATTTGTAATGCGATGGTCATCGGTTCGATTCCGATAGTCGGCTTTTCTCTATTTATTTTATTCTATGTTTTACATGATTGATAATGCATCTTTGAAATCAAAGAATATTGAAAAAAAAATGTTTTCCTCTTTTGGCGAAAGCCCTTGATTTATTATGTGATAGGAATTTCCAACTATCTAACGAAAAGAATCCTTTTCTTTTTCTATATATAGAATATAAAGATCTGGATATTTATCCAACTCATCTCATTATTCTTTAATAGAATAACTAAGTAAATTTCGCTTTATTTAGAATTTAGTTCATTTTTAGTTTAGGTTTATTCTGTAGAATGAAATTTCATCAATAAGAATTAATAATTAAATATAAATAAGAAGAAGGAGTCTTTATGTCGCGTTACCGAGGTCCTCGTTTCAAAAAAATACGCCGCCTGGGGGCTTTACCAGGGCTAACTAATAAAAGGCCCAGAGCTGGAAGTGATCTTAGAAACCAATCGCGTTCCGGGAAAAAATCCCAATATCGAATTCGCCTAGAAGAAAAACAAAAATTGCGTTTTCATTATGGTCTTACAGAACGACAATTACTTAAATACGTTCGTATCGCCGGAAAGGCAAAAGGGTCAACAGGTCAGGTTTTACTACAATTACTTGAAATGCGCCTTGATAACATTCTTTTTCGCTTGGGTATGGCTCCGACTATTCCGGGAGCTCGCCAATTAGTTAACCATAGACATATTTTAGTCAATGGTCGTATAGTAGATATACCAAGTTATCGCTGCAAACCCCGAGATACTATTGCGGCGAGGGATGAACAAAAATCTAAAGTTCTAATTCAAAATTCTCTCGATTCATCCCCCCATGAGGAATTGCCAAACCATTTGACTCTTCAACCATTCCAATATAAAGGATTAGTCAATCAAATAATAGATAGTAAATGGGTCGGTTTGAAAATAAATGAATTGCTAGTTGTAGAATATTATTCTCGTCAGACTTAAACCTAACAAAAATAAAATCAACACTAATAAGAATAAGGAAGAATAAGGGTTCGACCCATTTTGCTCCCTTTCGGCGAAGTAAATTAACCTAAGGTTAAGATAAATAAGGGTTTGATCCGGATTTTTCTTCCATTTAGGTATCATAGACCGAGAGGGAGATTTTCATTCCTTGTCTACTCTACTCTTTTCGTTTACACAGTATTTTCTGTACCACAGCCATTAGGAATAGAGAATCCATATCAACGAAAGGTCTAACTGTTGGAATAGTCGTATCCATTGCTATTTGATCTATTGTGGTTAGTAAGATCGATGAATTAGGTGAAGGTACGGAAAGGAAAGAGAGGGATTCGAACCCTCGGTAAGCAAAAGCCTACATAGCAGTTCCAATGCTACGCCTTCAACCACTCGGCCATCTCTCCTACATAATGATTATGACCCAAAA